AAAAGTTTTTCTTTTTTCTAATACAAAGTTCTTATTATTATTACTTTACTCAAGAGTCTGTTGATTCGGAATCGTGGGACCGGTCGATGTAAGGACTATTCCTTTTTTGTAATCCTGTCGTGCTAACAAAGCGAGTGTCGGCTAGAATTACGGATAAATCAAAACCTTCACCTGAAAAGAAGTCTGTCAATTGGTATTGTTTATTATTCTTATATTATATATGTCAAGAATTAAAAAATAAACTTAGGTAAGTGTTTTCTAAAGATATATGTAAAAAGAACTTATCTGATTTCGCTCCTTCATGCTTACTATAACGAGTTATTTCGGTTTTCTACTGGCGGCTTCAACTATAACTTTAGCCTTTTTTATTGGTCTAAGCAAGATCCGGCTTATTTGAATTTTAAATTCATTGAACGAACCATGTACGTTGTTATGCTTAGTTTTCGTTATTTAGATTCATGAGCGATTCGGGTTAATATTTAAGAATAGATATTACCTCCCCCCCTTTTTTTTGGTTTGAAACAAATTTAAATGATTGAAGTTTTACTATTTGGAATTGTATTAGGTCTAATTCCTATTACTTTGGCTGGATTATTTGTAACTGCCTATTTACAATACAGGCGTGGTGATCAGTTGGACCTTTGATTAAGTCACCTCTCTTTTTTGGATTGATCTCTTCCTTTTTTGGATCTACACGAGGTAAAATTATTTCCAATTATGGATTCACGCTCTGTAGGATTTGAACCTACGACATCGGGTTTTGGAGACCCGCGTTCTACCGAACTGAACTAAGAGCGCTTTCTTCCCTTTTCGCGCGTACAACTTAAACAATCTTTTTTTTGTAACCACTAAATAATATATTATATATAGTCCCGTAAAAAAGATTGTTTTTGGACAAATTGAAAAGAGTTCAATGGATCCTTTGTTACTTCACATAGGAGAAGTAATTAGGTAGGGATGACAGGATTTGAACCTGCGACATTTTGTACCCAAAACAAATGCGCTACCAAGCTGCGCTACATCCCTTTCAATCGGTTTACAATGCCATTGTAGAGAATCCTGACCTTGTTTTCCACATCATTTTTCCTTGTTGATATATTATTTACCTGGCCGTTTCTTCTTTCTTGGTCTCATATAACATATAATAAATAATAAAATATAATAAAATTATATTCATATGAAACCCAATCTATATAAAAAAAAAGAATGGAGTGGTCTTGTATATATTCATTTAAGTTAAGGATTCCATAAATCCATAGAAGTACTCCTTAACCACATAGGTATCTGATTATATATATATGTATTACAATAAAAAAGGAGAATTTTCAATGCGAGATCTAAAAACATATCTTTCCGTGGCGCCCGTACTAAGTACTATATGGTTCGGGTCTTTAGCGGGTCTATTGATAGAGATCAATCGTTTCTTTCCGGATGCGTTGACATTTCCATTCTTTTAATTGAATGAGACGGGATCAATACGCTTAGAGATACAACTTATTTTCGTTGACTCATTTTTCTCCTTTTTGGTTATTTTTTTGAGTTTAAAAGAGAAATAAGGAAATAAAAAAGCAAAAGTGGATTCAATCTGAGCGAAAGTTCGGTCTCAGTTAAAGTTCAGTTCAGGCTTTCATCAATAAAGGGCGAACATAAATGAAAATAAAGATTATCGGTCAATAAAGCCCTAGAAGATACTAAAATGAAATACTCTCCCGGGATTCCAAATAATGGATAATTAGAACTTATAGTATTACTTATTATTACTTTTTCTTTTTTTTTCTTTGTTTTCGTTTCGGATCAAAAAGAAAGACTTGAATTAATAAAAAAAGCAAGGGGAGGTCATGCCGAAGGGTAAAGGTGCCAGAATAGGGGTTATTTTAGAATGTAACAGTTGTATCCGAAATGATATTAATAAGGAATCGTCCGGCATTTCTAGATATATTACGCAAAAGAATCGACACAATACGCCGAGTCGATTAGAATTAAAAAAATTCTGCCCCCATTGTTACAAACATACAATTCATGGGGAGATAAAGAAATAGAGCAAACGGAATGCGTGTGTATCACTCCTCCACGGAACGGCAAAAAAATCACGTATATATATCAATTATATAAATCAATCCTATCTTATTTCGGTCGAATTCGAAATGACTTAGAATTGATCAATAGTATTTTCAGGAATAAACCATGGATAAATCCAAACGACCCTTTCTTAAATCCACACGACCTCAATCGACACTAGCCCTTCTTAAATCCAAGCGAAAGCAATCTTTTCGTAGGCGTTTGCCCCCAATTGGGCCGGGGGATCGAATTGATTATAGAAACATCAGTTTACTTAGTCGATTTATTAGTGAACAAGGGAAGATATTATCTAGGCGTGTAACCAGATCGACTTTAAAACAACAACGATTAATTACTATTGCTATAAAACAAGCTCGTATTTTATCATTGTTACCTTTTCTTAATACTAATGATACAAAATGGAAGAGACCTAAGTCCGCCCCTCTAATCAAAAAAGATACAATAAAAAAAAATAGAAAATGGGTAAGAAATAAGTCTACCCCTCTAATCAAAAAAGATAAAAAATAAGAAAATATAAAAAATGTGTAATAAATCAATCGATTTATATTCCTCATTCTTCAATGGATTCTAAATTCCAATCCGAACTTCAATGCGGGTTTCGGGTGGATGTTTTGGTCAAAACTAAGAAAATCCAGGTTGGTTTGATTGTCGCGTCGTACGATACAAAAAAAAGGACAAAAAAAGGAAGAACACTTTTTTATTGAAGTGCGTTGGTTAATTTTGATCATATTCATTTCTCCTCTCTCCCTTCCCGGGGTTTTTTCTCCGGGGCTCCCATTTCACGCATTCCCATTAATTCCGTCCAATCTCTCTGCCTATTAAATGATCTCGTTGGAAATCATATAAAGACAATTCCTGTTTGATATAGCTATTTGTGCGAGTATTTTTCGATTAAGAAGCAACTGATTCTTGTACAGATCATGTATTAATCGACTATAACTATAGGATACCATAGTCTCACGAATTACTGCATTTATTCGAGTGATCCATAAACGGCGAAAAGTTCTCTTTTGTCTGCCCCTATCCCTATCCGCGGAAGCCAAAGCTCTTATTTTTTGTTGAATACCAATTCGGGTCAGTTTTGAATGGGCCCCTCGAAAGGTTGATACAAATAAACTTGTTTTTGTTCTACGTCGTCGAGCTATATACCCTCTTTTAATTCTGGTCATTGAATCAGATGAAACTTTGATGAATAACTAAGTAATTTCTTTCAGTCATTCTTTTCCCCTCTACCGGTCTATTCAAAACAAACAGATTCTTCCAATGTATAAAATAAGAATTCCAATGGCTTTTGCTACTATGACCTTCCCAACCACGATTTTTACATACATTTTGCCTCTCAATCAAAAATTTTAATAGGCAATAAAGTGGTAATAGTGGATTCCATCGTTTCTATGGTTACTTCTTAAACGGTGAGGTCCTCTCTATACACCGGAGTCCTTTCGCTGATTAAATCAATTTAACGAGTAACTTGTACAGTTCACATTCTTTGACTCTACCCATGCATTCCTTAGTAATAGGTCTTTTCACAACGAGATCTATGCATACAGTAACGGTATTTAATTATGAAAGTTGGCTAGGTAGCTGACCCTCTTAGTCCGTTCTTGCAAGAATATAAATCTAATCTTTAGACTTTTTCAATATTATTTCCCTGCTTAATGACTAACTATTTACTACCAATGGGGAATTGCTTCTCATCTCAACTTGAGGTGATTGGATTTGCACCAATGGAAACCATAAATTTCATACGCAATATAACAGCCTTAGTGAATTGAGTTCTTTCATTCTATTCATTGGTATGGATCATTAATACTAGGAAAATTAGATCCTTTTTCACGATCTAAACGAGTCGCACATACACCCTAGTACATGTTCCTCGACGCTGAGGACATCCCCGCAGAGCGGGGGATTTTGTGACATTTCTGATTGGCTGTCTTGCGTTTCTAATAAGTTGTTTAGTGGTTGGCATACTGAATAGTATCTAGAATGGGCTGGTTTAAATCGATCCTAACCGAATAAATTAGGAATACTTTCTATTTCATTTGAATTTAAAATTTGATGTTGATATAATCAAATAAAAATAAGAAATCATGGGTTAATTCAAACCCTTCTTCGAACGCTTGAAATGGAATTTTTACTTGATTGAAAATAGAGGCCTTTTATCCTCCTATACTATCAACAATTCCTAGAGCTTGGGCTTCTGTTGCTGACATAAAAGTATCCCTTTCCAGGGCGGCCCGCATAATTGAGTATGGAGTTCCCGTTCTTTGTACATAAACTTGTGCAAGGCTTTCTTTGAACTTCTTTAGTTCGTCCCCTTCCAGGAGATAATTATCTACTTTGTCTTTATAAAAAGAAGTTGCAGGTTGGTGGATCATTACCCTGCTGATATATATATAATGAACAGTTTATTTCTCTCGCACAATTTTTTTATGAAGGAAACATATAAATAATACTAGGAAAAAAACGATAGAATTCAAAAACCGTACAGGCATTTTATTTTTTGTGCATTGCATACGGCTCTCCAATGGATTTGACTTTTCCCTTCTATCGAAAAAATATACTAAAGAGCTAAATAGGTTCGATTAGATCCGGACAATTACGTGTTCCATTTACCACCCTTCCTTTCGGGAAAGTTAAAAAATACTATGATGGTTCCGTTGCTTTTTATATTTATCTCTTTTATGATTCAGCAATCCCAAAGTTTCTTTTTGATCCAATCAAATGGTAGAAAAACAAAAAAGTTTGTGACGCTGAACGGAACTCTCGTTTGTCTCATACTACTCTTTCGATACAAAAGCTCATTTTATGAAACAACTAAAAAGGTTGTTGATATGTTGATATCGAATTCGAAGTGCCATGCTATTATAACTTTTTTTATTATTGATATTTGATATGGTGAAGGCATAGTCTTCTTTTTTTTAATTCTAAAATAAAAACTCACTGGCGCCAAGCGTGAGGGAATGCTAAACGTTCAGTAACTTCTCCTCCGACCAGAATAAAAGATGCCATTGAAACGGCATATCCCATGCATATTGTACTTACAGCGGGTGTCACGAATTGCATAGTATCAAAAATACCTAGTCCGGATATTATTCCTCCGCCGGGAGAGTTTATAAATAAAAAAAGGTCCCGGGTCGGTTCTTCGATACTGAGATATATCATGAGACTAATAATATTGCCCGCAATCTGGGAATTAATCATTTGCGCTAAAAAAAGTGTTCTTTCTCGATAAAGTCGGCTGGTTAGGATAAAATTATATCCCTCAGGAATCGTACATGCACCTTTAGATGCATACGGTTCCAAAATACAAAATCAATGTAGTGATTCCATCCCTCTTTGTTTTTTCTCGCAAGACTTTTATAATCCCTAACGAATAGGCTTTTTTTATCAAAAAAAGTTTTTTTTGACTTGCCTCTCCAAAAAAAGGAATTCAGTAACCCTTACTTAGCTACCTAACCTCTTCTTGATGTATTGTTTCATCGAAATTAATTCCATTTACGACGTAATTTTCTTGTTCCTGAATGGGCCTGTTCAATTCTTTTAGGTTTATGCTCTACTCCGAGTAAAAATCCGGCGGATTTCTATTTGCACATATAGGACAAATGGTCCCAATACCACTTTGCTACAAAGTATTTTTTTGCATTCATTTCCTCTCTCAACTAAATAGGAGATAAATAGGAATCATTTATGAGACAAGCGATAATCCTGTAATATGCTAATCTTATAATGTAACGTAAACATCTTATAATTATAATGTAACGTATATAATTAAAATATATATATATATGTAATATATTATTATATTACGAGTTGGGTATTTTATGAACGGAGCCTGGATACTTCATTTTATTGGTCCAACCAAGCTAACCATAAATTTTTATTTTAATTGATAATATTTATTTAGATCCTCTAAAAGGGGATTACACTTCACGCTCCAAATTCTTGAAAGTTGGGCCAATATTGTTTAGGTGAAACAGAGGATATCTCCACGGGGGGAGAGAACGGGGAAATTCCATATGACCCAATATGTCTGCCAAGTCGCACTATATGTCAACCCAAGTCGCTTCTTCGTCTCCAGGAATCCGAAAAGCTACTCTTGGCACACCAATGGGCATAAAATGAAAGCGACAAAATGTATTTTCACTTTAATGTAAAAAATATGGCTATTGTTTAGTTCCTTTAATCCTATGGTCTTTTTTCTATCTTATCTTCTTATCCATAGACTAAAACGTTCCTGTAGGAAGACAAAATGAATAAAGTCAAATTTTTAAGAATGAGCTGGGCTATTCAAATTTTGAACAAGTTTCGATGCATTTTCGAATAGAAAAAAGGGACCAATACCCCATTGCGTATTGGTACTTATCGGGTATAGAATAGATTTGTTTCTTTTTGTTCTTAGGAACGGACTTGTTCCTTTATTACCAACGGAATGCAATAAATATTAACCCTTGCTATGATATAATCCACCGAAAAGGGACGCTCCATAGGATAGTCTTTCCCAATGCGATAAAGTAACATAGTGTCTATTTTTCTTTGATTAAAGGGGTATTTACATGGGTTTACCTTGGTATCGTGTTCATACCGTCGTATTGAATGATCCCGGCCGGTTGCTTGCTGTTCATATAATGCATACAGCTCTGGTTGCTGGTTGGGCCGGTTCAATGGCTTTATATGAATTAGCAGTTTTTGACCCTTCTGACCCCGTTCTTGATCCAATGTGGAGGCAAGGTATGTTTGTTATACCCTTTATGACTCGTTTAGGAATAACCAATTCCTGGGGGGGTTGGAGTATAACAGGAGGGTCTATCACAAATCCGGGTATTTGGAGTTACGAAGGTGTAGCTGGAGCACATATATTTTTTTCTGGTTTATGCTTCTTGGCAGCTATCTGGCATTGGGTATATTGGGATCTAGAAATATTTACGGATAGTCGTACAGGAAAACCCTCTTTGGATTTGCCCAAGATCTTTGGAATTCATTTATTTCTCGCAGGGGTAGGGTGCTTTGGGTTTGGCGCATTTCATGTAACAGGGTTGTATGGTCCTGGCATTTGGGTATCCGATCCTTATGGACTAACTGGAAAAGTACAACCTGTAAATCCGACGTGGGGTGTCGAAGGTTTTGATCCCTTTGTTCCGGGCGGAATAGCTTCCCATCATATTGCAGCAGGTACACTGGGTATATTAGCAGGCCTATTCCATCTTAGTGTCCGTCCACCGCAACGTCTATACAAAGGATTACGTATGGGTAATATTGAAACTGTCCTTTCTAGTAGTATTGCTGCTGTCTTTTTTGCAGCTTTTGTTGTAGCTGGAACTATGTGGTATGGGTCAGCAACTACCCCTATTGAATTATTTGGTCCCACTCGTTATCAATGGGATCAGGGATATTTCCAGCAAGAAATCTATCGAAGGGTTAGCGCCGGGCTAGCCGAAAATCAGAGTTTATCAGAAGCTTGGTCGAAAATTCCCGAAAAATTGGCTTTTTATGATTACATTGGGAATAATCCGGCTAAAGGGGGCTTATTCAGAGCAGGCTCAATGGACAATGGGGATGGAATTGCTGTTGGATGGTTGGGACATCCCGTGTTTAGAGATCAAGAGGGGCGTGCACTGTTTGTACGTCGTATGCCTACCTTTTTTGAAACATTTCCCGTGGTTTTGGTAGACGGAGACGGTATTGTGAGAGCCGATGTTCCTTTTCGAAGGGCGGAATCTAAGTATAGTGTTGAGCAAGTGGGAGTAACTGTTGAGTTTTATGGTGGCGAACTCAATGGAGTTAGTTATAGCGATCCCGCTACTGTGAAAAAATATGCTAGGCGTGCTCAATTGGGCGAAATTTTTGAATTAGATCGTGCCACGTTGAAATCCGATGGTGTTTTTCGTAGCAGTCCAAGGGGTTGGTTTACTTTTGGACATGCTTCGTTCGCTTTGCTCTTCTTTTTTGGCCACATTTGGCATGGTGCTAGAACCTTGTTCCGAGATGTTTTTGCGGGAATTGATCCAGATTTGGATTCTCAAGTGGAATTTGGTGCATTCCAAAAACTTGGAGACCCAACTACAAAGAGACAAGCAGCCTGACCCAACATTGCTCTCGTATTTTTTTCCTCATTTTTAGGATTTGACATAGGGTATTGGAGATATTTTGATTTCAATCAATCACTGTCCTTTATTTGACTCTTGCCCTTTCTTTATTTGAGAGACTTGCGCTTTCTTTATTTGATAGATGGTCCCTCAACGAACAGGTGTGGAAGCTATAATTGTAAACGCGAGTGAATCTATGGAAGCATTGGTTTATACATTCCTTTTAGTCTCGACTCTAGGAATCATTTTTTTCGCCATCTTTTTTCGAGAACCCCCTAAGGTTCCGACTAAAAAGTAGAAAATATTTCTGATTATCGCAACGAAAGTAATGTAATGAGCCTCTCATGGAGGCTCATTACGTGATTTTCACTAGTCCCCGTGTTCCTCGAACGGGTCTCTTAGTTGTTGAGAGGGTTGCCCAAAAGCAGTATATAAGGCGTACCCGGTAAAACTTACAAGTAAACCAGATATAAAGATGGCGACGAGAGTTGCTGTTTCCATTATCATATAATCTCAAGACCACAATGGATCTATGATAAGATCATTGATTTATAATGGAATAGTATACAAAGTCAATAGATCTCAAACAATCCACTAAGATTTATGGCTACACAAACCGTTGAAGATAATTCTAAAGCTCGTCCAAAAAGCACTGGTGTAGGGAATTTATTAAAGCCATTGAATACAGAATATGGTAAAGTGGCTCCTGGATGGGGAACCACCCCTTTGATGGGTGTCGCGATGGCTCTCTTTGCAGTATTCCTATCAATTATTTTGGAAATTTATAACTCTTCTGTTTTACTAGATGGAATTTCAATGAATTAGGCCCATAAACAACAACGAAGTCCTGGCTTTTGAATCCAAAATTAATCCCTCAGGACTCGTATTTCTAGGCCATTTGGGTAGTTCGATCGTGGAATTCCTTTGTTTCGGTATTTCCGGAATATGAGTGTGTGACTTGTTATAATTGATCCTATATTATAGTACAGAGAACGAGTCTGTCATCTTGATAGAGATGTTTCTGCCTCGTCAGATATTCATTATCATATCTGGAGCACGTACTATACGTAATAAGCGAATATACTTTCATATACTCTACGTAATAAGTGCATATTCTTATTTTATATATAATATTATAATAATAATTATATATATATATATTAATTATACATAATAAGCAACGGTATATAATATTATACTATTAATAAGAAACGGTATATACTATCCTCTATTAATAAGAGAAGTCATATATTATCATATATTATGCGTAATCGGGGAAAGTATATGCTATTATTTTATATCTAATAATTGAAGGTATATACTATTGGTATATTATACGTAATAAAATTATCTCAGAAATTTTGAAACTATGGTTCATATCCACTATTTAGACCACGTGACCGGATTCTCCCCCCCCCTTTTTTTTTCAAAAATGTGTCAAAAGCCTGGTTACGCTTATTTTGACCATTCTCCGATCATTGAATAAGTGATGATCAAGGATTCTTACTCAAAGAATCTTTGGGTTTAGCTTCGGGGCTTTATTAAATCATCGTGGTTTTAGTATGAATCTGCGGTTTAAATCAACTCATAGGCTCTCAACAAGAGAATCCCTATCACTAAAAATTCAATCCGCATTGCACAACAAAAAAAAGCAAAATAGGGAAAAGAAGAGTCAAGAGGCCTGTAATGATCATAAGAAATAAATACAAATGAGCTGACTTGATATTTTGGCATTATCATCACAAAGACGAGCTTCGTAACTTTTTTCCTTGCTATCTTCAGATAAAATCAGGAGACTAAGAAGTTGAAATGATTACATATCGGTTGAAGCAACT